CTAAATACCGAGCTAACGAATCCCCCTCTTTTTGCCATTGAATCTCCCAGTCAAACTCGTCGTAAGACTCATAACGATCAACTTTACGAAGATCCCATTGTATTCCGGAAGCTCGTAGTATTGGCCCTGATAAACCCCAATTTAGTGCTTCGTCTGTGTCAATAATGCCGACGCCCTCAACTCGTTCTAAAAAAATAGGATTTCGTGTAATAAGCTTTTGATATTCAGCAACCCCGGTTAAAAAATAATCGCAAAAATCCAAACATTTCTCTATCCAGCCCTGAGGTAGATCAGCAGCAACTCCTCCGATACGAAAATAATTATGCATCATGCGCATACCGGTAGCAGCTTCGAATAAGTCATATATCAATTCTCGTTCTCGAAAAATATAGAAGAAGGGGGTCTGTGCCCCAATATCTGCCATAAAGGGGCCGAGCCATAACAAATGGGAAGCGATACGACTCAATTCCAACATAATAGCTCGGATATAGCCAGCCCTTTTAGGTACTTGAATATTGCCCAACCGTTCGGGTCCATTTACGGTTATTGCTTCTGTGAACATAGTAGCTAAATAATCCCAACGCGTTACATAAGGTAAATATTGTATAATTGTTCGATTTTCCGCAATTTTTTCCATCCCTCTATGTAAATAACCCAATATTGGTTCACAGTCAATAACATCTTCACCGTCGAGAGTAACAATCAGTCGAAGAACACCATGCATTGATGGGTGGTGAGGACCCATATTGACTATCATGAGGTCTTTTCTTGTAGTTGGTGCAATCATAAGTTTTTCTCGAGTCATTCTTCCATGCATTGCTGAAAGTAAAAAGAAGTTCATCAAAATTTAAACGATTAAACTCAAACCGTATCACATTTCGAATTAACGAGTTTTGATCTCTCGAATATCCAACTCACTGATTAATTCTTTATAGCGTTTTTTATTTCTTTTTAACAAATAGGCCAGCAGTCGTTGACGTTTTCCCACAATTTTTCGCAAACCTCTCTGAGATGAAAAGTCTTTTTTGTGTAATTGCAAATGTGAAGTCAGGCTCTTTATCTTAGTAGTGAAACTGAATACTTGAAATTCAACAGACCCTCTGTTTTCTTTTTGAGAAATAACTGAAATGAATGAATTTTTTACCATAAAAAAGTCCCCCTTTTACAAATATGTTACAGATATGGATTTTACCGATCAGTAATAATAATGCCATTAATTTGAATGTGGTATATACAATAATCTAATTCGAATTTCTTTATGTTTATGAACTCCTAATTTTCTGAATTCAAATCAATTAATTCAATTTGAAATTGGATTTAAATAGGGATAGAAAAGGATTGGTACATTTTTCCATCGAAGAATTTGAATTTAGGCCTAAAATGAAGAAATTTAAAAGGTTTTGTTGATTCATTTCGAGATCTAATTGAAACCTTTAAGGAAATGTTAGACAAGGCAGAAATGTTAGACAAGGCATGTGATCTGTATATTTGTTTACTGTCATATACCCCACGATAGGTGGGGTATATGCAGGATCTATTCAGGATTATAGATAACTATTATCCATGAATTTTCAATCGTGGATACATACGTATCCTTAACATACTGAAACGACTGCTATTATTCGTATCAAACCAATAACGATTCATACAAGCTAAATCTTCTAATCGAAAATTCGGCCAAAGAAAAAGCTTTAATTTCATTAATTCATTTTTCTCTCTATCAAGCTGCTTAGTGTCAGGTGAAACTTGGGTACTGTTTTTTATATTCTTTTCGTTCCAAAATACCGGATTTCTATCTATATCATTTCTATTCTTTGAATTGAAACAATTTAGAATTCTCAATTTTCTACGACGCCTAAACGAGAAAATATTTTCAGGAACAAGCAAATTAAAACGATTTTTATCTCCATTTTCGCTTATTCTTTGATGTGTTGAAATAGTTTCATTAAAATGATTCGTAGAAAAATATCTTTGTTCTTGATATTTTTGATTAGTTTGCTGCTTACTCTTATGAATTAACCAAATCCTTACGGTTTGATACATCAAAAATTGTCCTTCTTTTTTTACAGATAGACGTAAGGGGTCTAGCGATCTTTCTGAATCAGCATTACATCCAGACTCATTTCTTCTCTTTGAATAGAAGATATAGCAATTTCCTTTGGATTTATCAGTCTAAGCAGGAGACAATATACCTTGATATTATTGATTATTCTTGGATTCAAAGGATCATCCCACCTCAAAAAGATTTAGATTGAAATTTAAAAGAAGGAATTGGCTTGGTATAAACCAAGGTTTCGTTTTATATGCATTATAAAGTAATCGAAATTCTGGGAAGAACCAAGGTTCCGCAATTAATTTGTGATACGTTAGTATTTTTTCATTCATTCCCATCCAGTCCAAAAACCCTTTGTGAAAGTGAGTATTTTTGATTCCTGAATTAAAAAAGTACTCGACTTTATTTTCATAATTAAGAAATTGATAGGATAACAGATCATATCTA